ATCTATGATTACTATTTGTATCATAAACGATTTCTTTTTGTAAAGAGAAGCCATCTCAAACTCTTAATCAATCGAGTAATATTAATATGCATGAATACATACAATTTTTGGCGGAAGGCATAAAAATTGAAAAAGGGGGGAAGTCATAACAAAAAGAAGTGGTAATGGAATCATTTGTCCTATATGTACAAATCAAAATCGGGCGTATCCTTACCCGGAGTAGAGCATAAACCTAAAAAGATTAACAGGGCCCATTCAGGAACAAGAAAACGACATTGTGATTTGGATTAGATCTCGATGAAACAATATATCAATAAGAAGTTAATTCGATAAGTTTAGTGACTTCTTTTTTTTTTTTCTTTTCTATTATTTTTCTATTACAAGAATACAAGAATATTATACGAAAAGGAGCAAAAACCTGTCTTTTTTTAAAAATCGAAGAAAAGTCCTTTCGTTAGAAGTCAGAAAGAGCCTTCTACAAATATAAAAAAAGAAAGAGGATTGGAATCTGCACATTGATTCTTTTTTTTTGCAATTTTTTGTTGAACCGTATGCACCAAAAGGCGCCTGTACGGTTCGTAAGGGATATAATTTTACCCTAATCAACCGACTTTATCGAGAAAGATTACTTTTTTTAGGACAAGAGGTTGATAGCGAGATCTCGAACCAACTTATTGGTCTTATGGTATATCTCAGTATAGAGAATGATACCAAAGATCTCTATTTGTTTATAAACTCTCCCGGCGGATGGGTTATCCCTGGAGTGGCTATTTATGATACAATGCAATTTGTGCGACCAGATGTACAGACAATATGCATGGGATTAGCCGCTTCAATGGGATCTTTTATCTTGGCCGGAGGAGAAATTACCAAACGTCTAGCATTCCCTCACGCTCGGCGCCAATGAGGTTTTTATTTGAGAGAAAAAAATAAGACTATGCCTTCGCCATATGAATATTAAGTAATAATAGCATGGCACTTTGAATTCGATATCAAAATAAAAAAATTTTTATTGTTTTTTCAAAACATTTGATTATGTATCGAGAGAGTAGTATGAGATAAAAGGTATTTCCTGTTTTTTATATTGGAGATTCCAGTTCAGCGTCACAAACTTTTTTATTTTCACACCGGGGGCTTAGTTGTATTCTGAAAGAGTTCGAAAATAAAAAAAAAAAGATTATTTTTTTCCTTAATTTTACAAAAAGCAACTTTGGGATTGCTGAAACACAGACAAACCAAATAATCTTAATAATAAATATATATAAAGCAACGGAACCATCATAGTATTTTTTAACTCCTACGAAAGGAAGGGTGGTAATTTGATCATTTACCGATCTGGGTCTGATAGATCCTATTTTTTTCTTTGATGGAAGGTAAAGGTCAATTTTATTATAGAGCCGTATGCAATGCATAAAAGATGCCCGTACGGTTGTGGTTGTTCAATTCTGTCTTTTTTTATTTTTATTCTTTATCTTTCTTTTCTATTCATCATGCAAAATAGAGGAACCCCTCTTTTGTTATACCATCAGGGTAATGATTCATCAACCTGCTAGTTCTTTTTATGAGGCACAAACGGGAGAATTTATCCTGGAAGCGGAAGAGCTGCTAAAACTGCGTGAAACCCTCACAAGGGTTTATGTACAAAGAACGGACAAACCCTTATGGGTTGTCTCGGAAGACATGGAAAGAGATGTTTTTATGTCAGCAACAGAAGCCCAAGCTTATGGAATTGTTGATGTTGTAGCGGTGGTTGAGTGAAAAGCCCGGATTTTTTTCGCGCAAATTCTCTATTTCCTATTTTATATTTTTGCTGAATTTACTAGAAAATTAAATAGAAGTAATTAAAAATCATCAGGTTAGGATCGATCTAAACCAGCCCATTATTTATATGATATGATTCAACATGCCAACTATTAAACAACTTATTAGAAATACAAGACAGCCAATCAGAAATGTCACAAAATCCCCCGCGCTTCGGGGATGCCCTCAGCGTCGAGGAACATGTACTAGGGTGTATGTGCGACTCGTTCAGATCATGAGCTGGGATAAAAGAAAGAAAACCTTTTTTAGTATCAATGATCAGTACCGGGGAATAGGATAGAATATAAAAAGAAGTCCGTTCAATTCAGTATAAAAACAGTATAAAAAAAAGAATCTATCCATTCTATTGTGTATGAAATTTATGGTTTCCATTGGTGCAAATCCAATCACCTCAATTTAAGATGAGAAGCAATTCTCCATTGGTAGCAAATGGTTATCCATTAAGCGGAGAAAATCCTACTTAAAAATAAAAACATAAAACTTAGGCCCCTCTTGCAAGAACGGACTAACAGGGTTAGCTACCCAGCCAACTTTCATAATTAAATACCGTTACTGTGTAAGTAGATCTAATCGTGAAAGACCTATTACTGGATAATTCATGGGTAGAGCCAAAGAATGTGAACTATACAAGTTACTAATAACATTGATTAAATGAAGTAAAGGCTCCGGTGTATAGAGAAAACCTCACCGTTTAAGAAGTAACCATATAAACGAAGGAAGCCACTATTTCTTTATCCATTTATATTTTTTATTTATTATATTTTGATACCTAGTAAAATTAAATTTCTTATTTCGAAGTGAAATGTCTAGAAAAAAGAAAAATAGCGGTCGGGAAGGTTATAGTAGCCAAAGTCATTGGAATTTTTAGTTTATACATTGGAAAAAAGCTTTGTTATTAATAGACTAGGAAAGGGAAAAAGAATAACTGAAAGAAAGGAAATATATTAGTTATTCGTCAAAGTTTCATTTATTCAATGACCAGAATTAGACGGGGAAATATAGCTCGGAGACGTAGAACAAAAATTCGTTTATTTGCATCAAGCTTTCGAGGGGCTCATTCAAGACTTACTCGAACAATTACTCAACAGAAAATAAGAGCTTTGGTTTCGTCGCATCGGGATAGGGATAAGCAAAAGATAAATTTTCGCCGTTTGTGGATCACTCGAATAAACGCAGTAATTCGTGAAATAGGGGTATCCTATAGTTATAGTAGATTAATACACGACCTATATAAGAAACAGGTGCTTCTTAATCGTAAAATACTTGCACAAATAGCTATATCAAATAAAAATTGTCTTTATATGATTTCCAATGAGATCATAAAAGAAGTAGATTGGAAAGAATCCACCGGAATAATTTAAACGGAGTTCCCCGGAGAATGAACTCCGGGAGGGTAAAGTCAAAATAAATATGAGAAAAAAATAGTAAAACTGAATGAACACACTCAAAAAAAATCTTTATTCTTGCCCGATTATTTTTTTTTCTTACGACACGATAATTCAATCCATATTTTTCATATTTTTCGAACAAAACATCAATCTGCGTTTGAGTTCGGATTTTACTTTTTTTTAGTCAAGTGAAGAAAGAGTAAGCCTATTTATTTCTGGCTCGAAGACCCGCAGTTCTGGTGGTCGACTCGGTTCTTTCAAACTGTTTCTCATTATTAAGAAAGGGTAACAAAGATAAAATACGAGCTTGTTTTATAGCAATAGTAATTAATCGTTGTTGTTTCAAGGTCAATCTATTCACCCGTCTAGATAATATTTTTCCTTGTTCGCTAATAAATCGACTAATTAAACTCATGTTTCTATAATCAATTCGATCCCCCGATTGAATCGGGGGCAAACGCCTACGAAAAGATCGCTTGGATTTAAGAAAAGGCCGCTTGGATTTATCCATGGTTTGTTTAGTTTATTCCTTATCCCGAAAATCCTATTTCGGTCGGATCTAAAATGAATTAGAAGAAATAGGATTTGGTTTGTTTATATTTAATTATGTTATATATATAATATTTAACTATGTTCTATATAGAAATGTCATTTTTACCCTTCCTTGGAAGGGTTACATACAAGTGCTCGATTCGATCTATTTCTTTATCTCCCCATGAATCATATGTTTGTAACAAAATGGACAGAATTTTCTCAATTCCAATCGATTAGGCGTGTTGTGACGATTCTTTTCAGTAATATATCTGGAAATACCCGTTGATACCTTATTAACACCGTTTCGAACACAACCGGTACATTCCAAAATAACCGTTATTCGGACATCTTTTCCCTTGGCCATGAACCCCCTTTGGATTTTTGATTTACTCAACTCTTCTATTTTCGATCCGAAACGAAGAAGAAGGAAGGAAGGATAAATAGAAGTTATTAACTTGAAATCCAATTATGAAAACTTTCGCTGCAATCAATATACTAAAAAAATTTATAAACTTTATTTCAAATTCAAATCACAGTATTTCATTTACATTTAAGTACCTTGTATAAGAGTCTTGTCCTAGATCTAGGCCCCACCCTGTTTATTCTACCTCCATCCCTAGTTAATTTTTGAATTGAATAATTTATTTAATTCAAACTTGAACCCAAGTCTCGAAGCTGTTGAATACACCTTTTCTTTTTTTCTCTTTCCTCCCTCTTATTCTAAAAGGAAAAGGGAAAAAAGAGAAAAAGGGGGCAAAGGATTAGTCACAAATATTTAATTGTATCTCGAATCTCCGTTATTTGGTACCGTATCAATAACTAGAATCAAAAAAAGGGGAATGTCAATGCATCTGGGAAAAAACGATTAATCTCTATCAATAGACCTGCTAAAGACCCGAACCATAGAGTACTTAATACCGGTGCCACGGAAAGATATGTTTTTAGATCTCGCATTGAAAAATCTCCTTCCTTCTTTTATTGTAATCTAAAATGGTAATACATAAATGATCAGATGCATATGCAGTTAAGAACCTTGTACACGGAATCCCTAATTCAAATTGAAATGTACAACTATCCAGTAAATAAAATTTTTTCTTAAAACATAAAAAAACGTTCCTCTCTTCCCGAGCATTCCCGAAAACTACTCATTTATTTTTACGACAGGTTCCGTTCCGTATTTCATACGTATATAAGACTTTTCTTTTACTATTATTATATGTTAAATGGGACCAAAAAGACGAAATGCCCATATAAATT